ATGAATTCCAAAGATCTTGGGCAAATCCAAGGAGGGTTTTCCTGTACGTTCATCACAAAATATTTCTAAATCCCAATAGACCCAATGCCAGATAGCTGCCAAGAAACACAAGCCAGAAAACACAATATGCGCCCCAGCCACACCTTCATAACTCCAAATACCCGGATTTGTTATAGTTCCCCCTGTGATATTCCAACCCCCCCATGAATTGGTTATTCCTAACCGAGTCATGAAGGGTATAACGAACATACCTTGTCTCCACATTGGATCGAGAACGGGGTCAGAGGGGTCAAAAACTGCTAATTCATATAAAGCCATTGAACCGGCCCAACCAGCAACCAAAGCTGTATGCATTATATGTACAGACAGCAAACGACCGGGATCATTCAATACGACGGTATGAACACGATACCAAGGCAAACCCATGGAAATACCCCTTTATCAACGAAAAATGGACACTATGTAACTTTATTGCACTGGAAAAATTATGTTATTGACCTCCTCCTTTCAATGGATTATCTCGGAGAAAGGATTACTATTTTTTTTTTCTATTTTTTTTTAGTAATAATGAATTTTTTTAGTAATAATGAAAGAATTCTCTTTGTAGAAACAAAGAGAAACAAATCTATTTTATACTCGATAAGTACCAATACGCAATGGGGGTTGACCCCATTTTATATGAGCGAACGCAGATAGATTTGTTCATCATTCAAAGGATCTATTCATAAGAATTTGACTTTCTATTTTCTATTTTATTTCTTTTGATGAACTTATCAAATCTACGCATAAAAGAAAATAGGATTGGATTTAAAGGATAATATTAGTAAGACAATAAATTCATTTTTACGCTTTCACATCAAAGTGAAATAGAGTACTTTATTTTTTTCTTTCATTTCATGCCTATTGGTGTTCCAAAAGTTCCTTTTCGAAATCCTGGGGAGGACCATTCAATTTGGATTGACGTATAGTGCGACTTGTCAGATATATTGGGTCATATGGTATTTCCCCGTTCTCCCCATCGATTGGGATATCCTCTGTTTCGCCCAAGAAAGATTGATTAAATCATCCAAAATTGGGAGCGTGAAGTGCAATTAGATCTTATGGGGTATTCAGATTAATATTATCAATTAGAATAATTTATGGTTAGCTTGTTTGGACCAATAAAATGAAGTATCCAGGCTCCGTTTAGAAAAACCCAATCGGTAATATATCTATAATTACTACTTGTATCCTATTTATTTCTAGATAGGAAGAGGTTCAAACCGCTAATCATAATTAATCGAATAAGAATAATATGATGAATATATAAAATAGTTGGGGAAGACGTTTAATGAATTGGTAAGTTGTAGCAAAAAGAAGCGGTATTGGGGGTATTTGCCCTATATGTGCAAATTCAAATCAGGCAAATCCTTACTCGGAGTAGAGCACAAACCTAAAAATAAAAAAAAAAAATGGAAGAAGACCATTCAGGAACAAGAAAATGCCATCTTGATTGAAATTATTGAAATTTTATCTCGATGAAAGAATACATCAATAAGAAGTTAGTTTGATACGTTTAATGAATTTTTTTATTAGGTAAACTTATTAGGTAAACGGGTCAAAACTCATCTTTCTTGAAAAATGGAAGAAAAGCCCCTTCGTTAAAAGGTTAAATTAAAAGATAAGTTAGAAAGTACTCACTATCAAAAAAAGCAGGGCTGGAATTTACACATTGATTCTTTTTTCGCAATTTTTATTGAACCGTATGCATCAAAAGGTGCGTGTACGGTTCCTAGGGGATAGAATTCTATCCTAATCAACCGACTTTATCGAGAAAGATTACTTTTTTTAGGTCAAGATGTTGATAGCGAGATCTCGAATCAACTTATTAGTCTTATGGTATATCTCAGCATAGAGAGTGAGACCAAAGATTTGTATTTGTTTATAAACTCTCCCGGCGGATGGGTAATGCCCGGAATAGCTATTTATGATACTATGCAATTTGTGCGACCAGATATACAGACAGTATGCATGGGATTAGCCGCTTCAATGGGATCTTTTATCCTGGTTGGAGGAAAAATTACCAAACGTCTAGCATTCCCTCACGCTTGGCGCCAATGAGTTTTTTATTTGAATTTGAAAGAAAAAAGAAAACTATGCCTTCGCCATATGAAATATGAATATTTAATGAAATATGAATATTTAAGTAATAATAGCATGGCATTTCGAATTCGATATAAGAAAAATTTTCTTATTTTTTTTTTATTTTAATAAGATTATGTATCGAAAGAGTGGTATGAAATACTAAGGATATTCCGGTTTTATCTTTTTAGTTTAGTTAGTTTAGCGTCACAAACTTTTTGTTTTCACACGAGAGACTCTTAAGCTTATTTATGTTATGAAAGAGTATGAAAAAAAATAAGATTCTATTATGTTTTATGTTTTCAATATTTTTTATTTGAAAAAAAAAAAGAAACTTTGGGATTGCTAAATCACCGATAAAATAAAGCAACGGAACCACCATAGTATTTTTGTTTTTAACTCCTCCCAAGAGAAGGGTGGTTAATACTTTTTTTCTTCGATGAAATCGAAGAAAAAAAAGTAAAAAGTGAATTCTATTGCTGAGCCGTATGCAATTTGCAAACAATGCCTGTACGGTTGTTCAATTCGATCTTTTTTTTCTTGTTATTCTTTTCTCGCCGCCTTATCATGCGAGTGTGAGATAGAATAAACTTTTAGGATGTTATATCATCAGGGTAATGATCCATCAACCTATTGCTGGTTTTTATGAGGCACAAATAGGCGAATTTGTCCTGGAAGCGGAAGAACTACTGAAAATTCGCGAAATCCTCACAAGGGTTTATGCACAAAGAACGGGCAAACCGTTATGGGTTGTATCCGAAGACATGGAAAGGGATGTTTTTATGTCAGCAACAGAAGCCCAAGCTCATGGAATTGTTGATCGTGTAGTAGTTGCATAAAAAATAGTAGAAATTTCGTGCAAATCAAATCGCGATTTGCGATTTTTTTCTTATCTGAGTTGAATATTCTATTAGTAGAATATTAATATAGAATAAATATAGATATAGTTAAATATAGATATAGTTAAATATAGATATAGTAGAATATTAATATAGAAATAACTCATAATTTACGGTTAGGATCGATCTAAACCAGCCCATTATCCATAGATTCAACATGCCAACTATTAAACAACTTATTAGAAAGACAAGACAGCCAATCAGAAATATCACCAAATCCCCCGCTCTAGGGGGATGCCCTCAGCGCCGAGGAACATGTACTAGGGTGTATGTGCGACTCGTTCAGGTCGGTTGTGGCCTTGGACAAAAGAAAGACTTTTCCACTATGGGCGATCAGTACATGGATAGGATAGAATGGAAGAACCCCGGTCAATATCTATAACTATCTTCAATATCTATAACTATCGATTGTATATCAAATTTATGGTTTCACGTGATGCAAATTCAATTACCTCCATTTTAAAACGAGAAAGAATTCCCCATCGGTAGCAAATACTTATCTGTTAAGCAGGGGAAGTCTTATTGAAAGCGCGCAAAATTATGCCTCTACTCTTGCAAGAACGGACTAATAGGGTCAGCTAATTAGCTAATCTTCATAATTAAATACCGTTACTGTATAGATAGACTCGTTGTGAAAGACCTATTACTGGAATTAGTAGATAATTAATGGGGTAGAGCCGAAGAGTGTGAACTGTACAAGTTAACAATAGCATTGATTAAATGAGGGAAGGAGCTCCGGTGTATAGAGAAGACCTCACCGTTTGTTTAAGAAGTAACCATAGAAACGATGGAACCCACTATTTATTTATCCATTTCTATTTTTTACTTACTACTTATTTGTATTTACTATGTTTGATTTTTAGTATCAATACAAATTTTTCTAGGCATTCCACCTTGAAAAAAAAAAAAATCGTGGTTGGGAAGGTTATAGTAGCAAAAGCCGTTGGAATTATTATTTTATACATTGGAAGAATCCGTTTTGTTATTACAGAAAAGGGAAAAGAATAACTGAAAGAAAGGAATTAGTTATTCATCAAAGTTTCGTTTAGTCAATGACCAGAATTAGACGAGGATATAGAACTCGGCGGCGTAGAACAAAAATTCGTTTATTCGCATCAAGCTTTCGCGGGGCTCATTCAAGACTTACTCGAACTATTATTCAACAAAAAATAAGAGCTTTGGTGTCGTCCTATCGGGATAGAGAGAGGCAAAAAAGAACTTTTCGTCGTTTGTGGGTCACTCGGATAAATGCAGTAATTCGCGAGAATATAGTATCCTATAGTTATAGTAGGTTAATAAACAATCTGTACAAGAGACAGTTGCTTCTAAATCGTAAAATACTTTCGCAAATAGCTATATTAAATAGGAATTGTCTTTATATGATTTCAAATGACATTCTAAAATAAGGAGATTGGAAGGAATCTGTCAAGAACGAATTCGGGGAAGGGAGAATAGAGATTAGTATGATAAAATATAATGATAATATGCTCAAGCAGTCAAACTGATCAAAAACATTCAATAAAAAAAGATTTATTCTTCTTCCCCAATTCGTTTTTTTTCTTATGAAAATCAAATCTGGATTTTAGTTTCGGATTTTTCGAACAAAACATCAATCTCCGTTTGAGTTCGGATTGGAATTTTGATTCAATTGAAGAGTAGGCCTATTTTTTCCTGGTTCTAAGACCAGTAGTTCTAGCGGCCAACTCGCCTTTTTCAAATTGTTTTTCATTATTAAGAAAGGGTAATAAAGATAAAATACGAGCTTGTTTTATAGCGATAGTAACTAATCGTTGTTGTTTTAAAGTCAATCTATTCACCCGTCTAGATAATATCTTTCCTTGTTCACTAATAAATCGACTAATTAAACTCATGTTTCTATAATCAATTTGATCCCCCGATTGGATCGGGGGCAAACGTCTTCGAAAAGATCTCTTGGACTTAAGAAAAAGTCGCTTGGATTTATTCATCTTTTGTTTATTTTATTCCTTATTTCGAAAATCCTATTTCCGAATTCTAATTCATCTTCCTTTTAATGGAAAGGTAACCCCCAGGTAATCGATTCCATCTATTTTTTTATCTCCCCGTGAATCATATGTTTGTAACAATAGGGACAGAATTTTCTCAATTCCAACTGGCTAGGCGTATTATGTCGATTCTTTTGAGTAATATATCTGGAAATGCCTGTTGATTTCTTATTAACATTGTTTTGAACACAACTGATACATTCCAAAATAACCTTTACACGGGCATCTTTACCCTTGGCCATGAACCTCCTTTGGGTTTGTTATTCACCCCAACTCTTCTATATTTCCATTTACCATCCGAAGTGAAGAAGAAAGGAAAAAAAATAGAAATTGCTTACTCGAAATGAAATTATGAAAAATTTCGTTACGTTACAACCAATTCCAATTATAGATTATAGTAATATAATAAAATAATAAGTAATACATTTTACTCTATTTATAAATTTAAAAATGCGAATCGCAGTATAGTATTTCAGTTAACCATCTTGTGAACTACTCTTGCCCTAACCACACTCTCTTAATTTTAATTTAATTGAAGTTAATTTACTTGAAGCCTGGGACCGAGTTCCGAATTTTGCTGAGGTTGAACCCACTTTTTTCTTCTTTATCTTTTTGAACTAATAAATAAAATTCTAATACGAATAAAAAAAAATAATAAAGAAGAGGGGGTTAATAGTTACAGATATTTAATTCTACCCCTAATCTTCTTCATCTCCTCTGTGTTAATAACTAGAATTAAAAAAAGGGAATGTCAACGCATCTGGGAAAAAACGATTGATCTCTATCAATAGACCCGCTAAAAAACCGAACCATATAGTACTTATTACCGGCGCCACGGATAGATATGTTTTTAGATCTCGCATTTCAAATCCTCCTTCCTTATTTTTTAAATTGTAATATATAAAATGGTAATACATATATGATCGGGTGTATATGGAGTCACTTGCGTTTGTTTTGTATGCTGAATGAATCCCTAATTCAAATTGAAATCTACAAGGGTTTGATAGATAAGATTTTCCTTTTCTTTTTTATTATTTATTAAAATAACAAAAATATGTCCCTTTCCAACCGAACAGTCACGAAATTTAAGGTGGTTTCATATTTCTTTTCTTTCATATGTATATGTTTTTATGTGTATCGAAATTTATTATATGTTATATGAATTATATGATATGAAACAAAAAAAAGAAGAAATGGCAAGGTAAGTTGCGTATATCGATGGAGAAAATTAAATAAGTATGTGGAAAACAAGACAGGGATTCTCTACAATAACATTGTAGACCAATTGAAAGGGATGTAGCGCAGCTTGGTAGCGCGTTTGTTTTGGGTACAAAATGTCACGGGTTCAAATCCTGTCATCCCTACCTATTTCTTCGCCTCTGAGCAATAAGGAGGGATCGGTTGAGAACAATTTAAATTGGACATACCTAATCTTTCATTTTTATCATATTGTATATGATAGTATAAGCATTCAATATGTATTGGAGTTTCAATATGTATTGGAGTTAAAAAAGAATCTTTTTCTTTACAGTCTTCTTTTTTGCGCTCTTAGTTCAGTTCGGTAGAACGTGGGTCTCCAAAACCCAATGTCGTAGGTTCAAATCCTACAGAGCGTGGCTCTGCTTTTGTTTTATTAGGGCGAAAATTATACGGAAAAAAGTGGCGAAAGTGGAATTTGACCTCCTTTCTTTAATAATCCGCAGGAGGTCAAAAAAAACAAGGTCTTAATTAAAGGTCCAACTGATCACCACGTCTATATTGTAAATATGCAGTTACGAATAATCCGGCCAAAGTAATAGGAATTAGACCTAATACGATTCCAAATAGAAAAACTTCAATCATTTCAATTTGTTTGAAAGGGAAAAAGAGAGGTAATATCTATCCTTAAATATTAATCCATATTGCCCATAAATCTCAATAACCAAGAATTGGAAATTGAGACACCGTAAGGAACGAAAGAATAGATGGAATACTGTAAAAAATTTTCTATTTATTATTATGATTTATGAATTATTGTTATGATTTATGAATTGTTCATTCAATTAATTTCAAATAAGTCGTATCTTGCTCAGACCAATAAATAGAACTGAGGTTATAGTTAAAGCTGCTAGTAGAAAACCAAAATAACTAGTTAGAGTAGGCATGAAGGAACTAAATAAATTCTTTTTTTATTTTTTATACTTTTTTTTATACATATATTTGTAAAGCACTTCCCTAAGTTCACTTTTTTGAAAAATACGAGGATAATCAAAAATATCAATTTAAAGAATAAATTCAATTGACTAATTTAGCAACCATTTATCATTTATTATCATTCATTATCATTCATTATCATTATAGATTCCAGACACCGCGAACAAAAATAGAGTGGTATAGGTAGAAAAAGAAATTAATTCATCATCTACCTATCTTCCTGAGAAAAAAAAAAAAATAGAAAATTCATATAGATCTAGAAA